ATCAGAGAAATCGGACCAAGTCGACTTACTGATAGGATGCCCTAATGCGTTACAAAACCGCGCCTTAGTCAATGATCCAATCAGATGAATAATTGGAACGGTCGTATCGACCTTCTTCATAGAATTATCTATTAGAAATGAATTTTCTAGCATTTGACTCCGTACCAACAAAGAATTTAGTCGCACACCGGAAAGATAGCCCAGAAAGTTAATAGCGTACTTGCCTAAGTATAAGTGGTTTAGCTGAACCCTTCCTGGTTGAGAAGACGCGTGAAAATGCCATTGCCATAAACCGACAAGGTAATATTTCCATTTATTCATCAGAAGAGGCGTATCCTTTGAAGCCAAAATGGATTTTCCTTGATATCTAACATAATGCATGAAAGGATCCTTGACCAACCCTAAGATGTCCTGAAAATCTTTAGCAAAGACTTCGACAAGATGTTCGACTTTTCCATAGAAATACGTTCGCTCAACGAGGACTCGAAAGGATGTTGATTGTAAATGAGACGATTGGTTACAGAGAAAAAAGAGGATGGATTCATATTCATATACATGAGAATTATATAGAAACAATAACAATCTTGGATTACTTTTTAAAAAAACAGAAATAGAGTTCTTTGGAGTAATAAGACTGTTCGAATTAAAATACTCGTGGAGAAAGAACCGTAATAAATGTAAAGAAGAGGCATCCTTTACCCATTCGCGAAGGGTTTGAACCAAGATTTCGGGACAAATGGGGTAGGGTATTCGTACATCTAACACATAATTTAAATGGGACAATTTATCCTCGAAAAAAGGAAATATTGAATGAATTGATTGGAAATTAGGCGATTTTTCAATTTCTTTCCCTTCTAAAAAAGCCACCAACCGTAGGGAAAATGGAATTTCCACCACAGCAGCAAATACCTCTGATATAATTTGAGAATATAACTTATTGTTGTGCCCAAAAATCGGATTTTGATTCGAATCATTAGCAACAATACTCAAATTAATCCGTTGATACATTCTAGTAATTAACCGTTTCACACTTAGTGAACTAGATTTATTGTCATAAAACCCACCTTCCAATGACATCATCGAGCTATTTAAACCATGATCATGAGCAAGTACATAAATATACTCCCGAAAAAGAAGTGGGTATAGGAAGTCGTGTTGTTGAGATCTATCTAGTTCTAAATATACTTGAAATTCCTCCATTTGAAATTCGATTAAAAACAAAGGTAAGGGATTTAGTGAGCGATCAAACGATACATAGTGCGATACGGTGAAAACAAAGTATTGTAGTAAAAAAAGTGGATACCTTGAAAATGGGTAGACTCATCACCGGATTCTCTATCCTCTCATTTTGAGTTAATTTAATTGGTTTATGTTTGTTATAGTTATAGTATAACTAAGTGGTTAGAAACCCTTTATTTTTTCACTCCAATCGCTCTTTTGATTTTGGAAAAAAAAAAAACAACTCTATTTATCAATATACTGCTTCTTCTACACATTCAGTTACAACCCATAATAGGGACCCGCTAATACTTAGGACTCATTAAATAAATCGATAATCCCCTCATGGGAAAACCTTTCCCCGCGTTAGGAACTAATATCTTTTTAACGTTTAATTAGATCGGATAATCATTCAAATTAAGAACCGAAGCTCGTTACTTTTTGTTTCCCTATAATTGGAACCCTCGGGCTCTATCCATTTATTCACTCGACCCAACTCTTAATAATTATATTTATTTTGTTCCGCGCCAAGAATTCAAACTTGGTTTTATAGCGATTGAACAAGAATAAAATATTCTCAAAATTATCCATTGATACGACATGCTGTTTTTTCCATTCATTCCTTTCAGGATCAGTCGCAGTCTTACAAACTCTCCCGAAGATTTGGACGAATTCTTTGCTTCATAGAAATGTGTAAAAGATGCTAGCCGTACTTAAAAGCCGAGTACTCTACCGTTGAGTTAGCAACCCAAATAATTCGAATGGGTAGATAGAATCGGAATAAAAATAAATAAAAAAAAAAATGGAATTTCAAAACGGAATCAAAAAATGAAATTAGCAAGAACTCGAATCAAAAAAATTTCTAATCGATTTTGAACATAAAAAAAAGACAACCAAAACCTATGGAACGGAGATAAATGGGCCCAGTTCTCCATGATCAAATTATATTTGTTCACTACAATATTGTCAATATGACATTGAATATTGAATAGCAAGATTGAGAAAATACTAAAAACATACAATAACAAAAACAAAAAGAGTTAATTGGTTATTTATTAAATTGAATTCAAATCCAAATAACAAATCAAATTATATATTAATAAATAGATATAATAAATATGGAAATTAATAAATAATATCTAAAGAATTAGATAAATAAAAAACTTTAAGAATACTTTTTTAGAGAAAGACTTGAAAAAAAAAAAAAACCGAAAAGAAATAGGTCTGAATAGAACAAAAGGGGGGATAGTAAAGAAAAAATTATACAAAACTAGATAAAGCGCATCCACACCCTCTTTTTTGTTCTATTCCTTAATAGAATTTCGTTTGATTAAGACTAACTTCTGTAAAAACCCCCGCTTTCTGTGAAATATCATGAACGGTTCCTGTAGGTTGAGCGCCCTTGGCAAGGAAATATAGAATAGCAGGAACATTTAAATGGGTTTGATTATTTATCGGATCATAAAAACCCACTTTCCGAAGATCTCTTCCTTCTCTTCGGGATCGACCATCAATTGCAACGATTCGATAAACGACTCATTGGGATAGATATAGATGAACAGTACCCCCCCTAGAAACGTATAAGAAGTTTTCTCCTCGTACGGCTCGAGAAAAAAAAAATGGTTAGAAGTGACAGTTATGTCTATGTATAGAATTAGAATGTCAAATAGATCTATAAAATAATCAAATCAATTAGAGATTTAAGTTATTCTTTTTTTGTTTCTTTGTCATTTTCAAAAGAAACAAAAAAAGAATTCGTACTCTCATAACTCAAGTTAGATAAGTTTCAACGCCCAGCCGAAAATCCTTAGGCATTTCCTTTTTTGAGCGGTCTCAAGCCCCTTTTTTGTTTGTCTCGTTTCGAATCGAATCTATTTTTGGATTGGATTGAATTGTTGAGACAATTGAAAAATGGTATTTCCTTGTTCCAGGATCCTTTATCTTTGCTTTGAATCATTAGGTTTAGACATTACTTCGGTGATCTTTAACGTTTTTTATTTTAAAAAATGGCAGCAACACACCCCCTTTTGATTTCTTTCTATCAAAGAATCATACGAACAATTGATTCCTACAGGATACACTTTTGGTAGAAAAAGTTTTCCCAATTCCAACAAATTTTCCCCTTGCTTTTGGATTTCAAAATTGCTCGAATCAGATCCTTTCGATTTCTATATCGAAAATTTACTTACGAAGTTTTTTCCAACTTATTGATTGGTATTAACCCTAGATCCTTGCCCCTGAGAAAGGAATAAATACTTTATACTCGAGCTCCATCCTGTACTAGTTCCATTACCCCCCCCAAAAAACTTGAGGATTCTAATAGAACTGAAGAAAAAATGTCGAGCCAAGAGCCCATTCATATAAAATAGAAAACGGTGGATGTAAAAAACAAATCCACAGCGGATCATGTCCTTCAAGTCGCACGTTGCTTTCTACCACATCGTTTCAAACGAAGTTTTACCATAACATTTCTCTAGTTTGGAACCGGTATGTAATTGATTCCAGTATGGAATCATGAATAGTCATTGCTTCGGTCGATACACAGACTTTTTTCCTTGTATATGAAGGGAATATTTAGGTTGTTAGTCGTTCATCCGGAATCCTGAAATGAAAGAGAAAATCAGAATTACAAAAATGGGCGATTTCTGTATCTATCAGATTAGACTGAACAATTTTCGTTGGAAGTAATTATGTATATTGTATGTTAAATATTTAATTTAACAGGAAGATAAGGGCTCACAAATCTTAAAAAGCAAAAGGACGTTATCTCTGAAATAGAAGGATAGCAATCCATGCATATAAGCCTTTCCTCAAATTATGTGTCGTTTCTTTGGCTTGGGCTTCAGATTCAATAATCTTTCCCCAAATTCAAAATAAAATAAATAAAATAGAAAATAAAGTAAATAGTAGAAAATTCAAGTAAATAGACTATATGAATAACCCCCGTCTCAATTGTTATTCCAGAGATTTACAATTATTCATTAAAAAAAGACCAAGACCGCAAAATTTGGGTTAGAATCAAAGAGCCTCCATTCCATATAGAGCGGGATTATTGGTTAATGAAATTTGGACCGACACCGATATTCAAATCGGTATCTTTCATTGCTCACTAACTCTTACCTACTCCCACCCCGAATTCTTTCTGTGGGAATCCTAAATAAATAAAAAAAAAAAAAAAAAAAAGACGTACACGTATATTTTATCAATATATACTTAAGAGGGTTGCGCAAACGGGAATTGAAAATTTTTATTCTGCCCGGTCTGGGACGGAAGGATTCGAACCTCCGAATACCGGGACCAAAACCCGTTGCCTTACCACTTGGCGACGCCCCATTTCAATTTCGATTTGGTACTAATAAAGAGTACCAGTGGTATTGGCTGTTCGTCAATTCCAGTCCAAAGCCCCAAAATTCGATTCTGATTTTAGTGTTAGGATTTTTACACATGTAGGTGTAAAATACAACTTAATTTATTGATCATTACATAGAATTCAATTAAGATATTGTATGAAAGTATGATTTCTTCAATTCTCACACGAGAATAGAAGGATTTTTGTTTTGATTGGGTCGGTTCCAAGAAGTTTTTTTTGTCTACCTTACTTTCTTTTCTTCATTTTTATCTTATATCAATAAGATATTAATAACTCAATCAAAATAAAATTATCTCCAAGAACAAAATGTTTGTTATGCTTAATATCTTTAGTTTAATGTATATCTGTCTTAATTCTGCCCTTTATTCGAGTAGTTTTTTATTCGCTAAATTACCCGAGGCCTACGCTTTTTTGAATCCAATTGTAGATGTTATGCCAGTAATACCTGTTCTATTTTTTCTCTTAGCCTTTGTTTGGCAAGCTGCTGTAAGTTTTCGATAAGATCTTTAATATTGTGCTAGAAAAATTCATGATTTATTCTAGTTCGAAAAAAAAATTCTAACAATTAATAAATAAGAGCAGATGAGTCTTACAATATGAACGAACCCCCGCCTCAATTCAAACAATGAAATTCTTGGGGAACCGCGATCCATTTTGATCCCCCATTTGCTATTTGCAATTTGTTGATTATGACCCTTTTTCACTGAAACCATCTTATATTAGAGCCAACCAAAATGTAGAATTCTAATTGTGTGAATTTAATTTATGAAAACGATTTTCTATTTAGAGAATCAAATTCTAAAAAGAACTTCATGTCTTGATGTCAAAATTGGATATGTAGTATAAAAATAGAGAATCTATTCTCTTTTTCCTTTTCCCCAAAAACCTGATTTGGAGATTGTGTAATGCTTACTCTCAAACTCTTTGTTTACACCGTAGTGATATTCTTTGTTTCGCTCTTCATCTTCGGATTCCTGTCTAATGATCCAGGGCGTAATCCCGGACGCGAAGAATAAAAAAGGAAGGAGTTGCTTACTTTATTCGTATAAACGTTCTTAGGATTTTTTGATTCCCAGTTACTATTAAAAATAAAGTAAAAGTGTTCGCTAAAGGTAAATTTGAAAAATACCAAGCCATCGCCCGAAACGGAAAGAGAGGGATTCGAACCCTCGGTACGAATAACTCGTACACCGGATTAGCAATCCGACGCTTTAATCCACTCAGCCATCTCTCCTAATTGAAAATAAAAAAATAAAAAAAAAAATTACTATGTTACATTACACAAAAAATAATGCTTGAAAAAGCCCGTCTTTACTTGATTTTCTATCTTTACTTTCTATATTCTCTTCTAGAGAATATAGAAGAGAATATAGAAAGTAAATTGATTATATAGCTCATAGAAAATATAGCTTATAGAATTTCTTTTTTTTATTGTCTTTTGTATTCTATTATATAAATAGATATAACTTTTATCAGCAATTCCATTTCTATCATTTTTAGAAAATTAAAATAAAGAAAGTATTCGAAAGAGATAAAATAGAAAAAAATAAAGAAAAGAATATCTCTTTAATTTCGTTCAACGGGGCCTTTTTTATTTCCACTTCCACGGCCTGGCCTGGTCAGTACCCAGCCGGGCCTTTTTTTGTTCTAATGACCCATACCGCTGAACCGTAGAAAGGGTGCGAACCATACCATAAAAAAACGATTTATTTGAATTTGATTTGAAAACCACAAAATGAAATACTTGTTATTGTATTCAAAGGAACAATAAAAAGAAGGACTATTTCCATTCTTTTGATTGAATCAAGAATAAAAATTTGTATTTGGTGTGTGGATAAAAGTTATTTTGTCGAGCCATATCTGTCAAAATTCGTCCAACAAAAGAAATTGTTTTGAATTATTAAATTTAGTTATTTAAACGAAATAACTCCTCCTTTACGAGGACTCCTGACAAAGACGTCAACGTTCTAATTTCGAATTTTCATTTCATGATTATTTTAAATTTATGTCCTATCTTGATTACATCTGATTCTCTTGTTCGACAAAGGGCCCTTTTTATACAATAATCGCATTGTAGCGGGTATAGTTTAGTGGTAAAAGTGTGATTCGTTCAATTAATCCCCTTAATAGTTAAGGGGTCCTTCAATTTAATTGATATTTCAATCAAAAACTTTATTTCTTAAAAGGATTAAATTTGAATCCTTTCACTCTCAAATTTAAATAAAAGATTCGGAGAAAAATATCCGTTCTCGTGATTTGTATCCAAGAGTCAATTCGAAATTGACAATTTGGATTATGAAATTGCGAAACATAATTTTTTTTTTTTTTTTTTTGAATTGGATCAATACTTCCAATTTTTTAAGTATAAGTAAAGGATCCATGGATAAAGATAGAAAAGTCTAGTTCGAATCGTAACTAAATCTTCAATTTTGGTTTTTTATAGGTTAGATTGAAGCAAAATAGCTATTAAATGATCACTCTAGTTTACTAGAGACATCAACATATTCTATTTTTTTAGTTTAGCTCGGGGGAAACAAAAAACTTTTCCTAAGGATTCTTTCAAATAGAAATAGAGAACGAAGTAACTAGAAAGATTGGTATTGTTATAATCCCACTCTTCTAGAGGGATCATCTAGAAAGCGGATTGTTTTGAATTCATTCAGACAAAAAAAGCTGACATAGATGTTATGGGTCGACTTTTGTTATTTTGCTCCCGGCTTCTCTCTGGGAATATAGCAAACTTCCATAAAGGAGCCGAATGACCCCAAAGTTTCATGTTCGGTTTTGAATTAGCGGCGTTAAAAAGTATGAATCGACGTCTACTATAACCCCTAGCCTTCCAAGCTAACGATGCGGGTTCGATTCCCGCTACCCGCTCCATATGATAATTATATCAGTTAGTATATCAACTC